CGAGAATTGATGTGTATTCGAATCATAGGGGCTAGTAATCGACGATATGCTCATATTGGTGACGTTATTGTTGCTGTAATCAAGAAAGCCGTCCCAAATACACCTCTAGAAAGATCAGAAGTGATTAGAGCTGTAATTGTACGTACTTGTAAAGAACTCAAACGAGAAAACGGTATGATAATACGATATGATGACAATGCTGCGGTTGTTATTGATCAAGAAGGAAATCCAAAAGGAACTCGAATTTTTGGTGCGATTGCCCGAGAATTGAAACAGTTAAATTTCACTAAAATCATTTCATTAGCACCTGAAGTATTATAAGATGGGACCGTGAGATAGTTATAGTATTTGAATTAAATTAATTAGTAGATTGTGTATCACGTATATACCTTTTTAAATTAATAACTATTTAATAAAAAAAGCATGTTGATTAGATCCAAATTAAAAGTAACCAATAATTTTCGTTTATCATGGGTAAGGACACTATTGCTAACATAATAACCTCTATTCGCAATGCTGATATGAATAGAAAAGGAATGGTTCGAATACCATCTACTAACATCACCGAAAACATTGTTAAAATACTTTTACGAGAAGGTTTTATTGAAAACGTAAGGAAACATCGGGAAAGCAACAAGGATTTTTGGGTTTTAACCCTACGACATAGAAGAAATAGGAAAGGACCATATAAAACGATTTTAAATTTAAAACGGATCAGTCGACCTGGTCTCCGAATCTATTCTAACTATCAACGAATTCCTAGAATTTTAGGCGGAATGGGCATTGTAATTCTTTCTACTTCTCGGGGTATAATGACAGACCGAGAAGCTCGACTACAGGAAATCGGCGGAGAAATTTTGTGTTATATATGGTAATCTTTGTGATATTCAAATTATACACAGAACTTCCCTATTTCTAAAAAACAAAGAGAAGAGGTGGGTTTCTAATACCACTCCTCCTTCATTAATTGATACTTTGAAAGGGGTTTCATCTAGAATGAAAGAACAAAACTGGATGTATGAAAGTTTAATTACTGAATCACTTACCAATGGTATGTTTGGGGTTTGTTTAGATCCAAGTCTAGATTACGTTTTGGGAAGGATTCGACATAGTTTTATACATATACTAGAGCATATAGAGTCAAAATTGCAGTAAGTTGTTCCGATTCAACCAGAACCCGAGGGCGTATAATTTCGAGACTACGAAACAAAGATTCGAATGATTAGGTGAAGTAGTCTTTTCACTTGCAATATTCTTTTTTTGGAGGGATACAATTCGAAATAGAAAATTTCAAGAAACTTATTTTCTTCCAATAAGTAGATTCGGAATTAAGGTAAGGACTGACAAATATGAAAATAAGGGCCTCCATTCGGAAAATTTGTGAAAAATGTCGACTAATCCGGAGGCGGAGACGAATTATGGTAATTTGTTCCAATCCGAGACATAAACAAAGACAAGGATAATCTTTATAAAAAAAGGACCCCTAAAGGTCACCCACGATATACACATCAAAATAAATAAAGGATCCGTTTTGACATGAAATGGATATATCCATATATCTCTGACTTCGATTTATGAGATGATAAAATATGGCAAAACCCATACCAAGAATCGGTTCACGTAGAAATGGACGTATTAGCTCACGTAAAAGTACGCGTAGAATACCAAAGGGCGTTATTCATGTTCAAGCAAGTTTCAACAATACAATTGTGACTGTTACAGATGTACGGGGTCGGGTAATTTCTTGGTCCTCCGCCGGTACTTGTGGATTCAAAGGTACAAGAAGAGGGACACCATTTGCCGCTCAAACCGCAGCAGGAAATGCTATTCGGGCAGTAGTGGATCAGGGTATGCAACGAGCAGAAGTCATGATAAAGGGCCCTGGTCTCGGAAGAGATGCAGCATTAAGAGCTATTCGTAGAAGCGGTATACTCTTAAGTTTCATACGGGATGTAACCCCTATGCCACATAATGGCTGTAGGCCCCCTAAAAAACGACGTGTGTAAAAATAAACATTGAAGAGAAATTTCAAGAGAAATAAATAATTCAATGATTTGATCAAAAAATATTACTATGGTTCGAGAGAAAATAAGAGTATCGACTCGGACACTAAAGTGGAAGTGTGTTGAATCAAGAGCAGACAGTAAGCGTCTTTATTATGGACGCTTTATTCTGTCTCCACTTATGAAGGGTCAAGCCGATACTATAGGCATTGCGATGCGAAAAGCTTTGCTTGGAGAAATAGAGGGAACATGTATCACACGTGCAAAATCTGAAAAAATACCACATGAATACTCTACCATAGTCGGTATTCAAGAATCAGTACATGAAATTTTAATGAATTTGAAAGAAATTGTATTGAGAAGTAATCTGTATGGAACTCGTGATGCGTCTATTTGTGTCAAGGGTCCTGGATGCGTAACTGCTCAAGACATCATCTTACCACCTTCGGTGGAAATCGTTGATAATACACAGCATATAGCTAACCTAACGGAGCCAA